ATAAATAAATCAATCAAATTCCGGGAGGCTTCATAAAGTGCTTCCTTAGGAGTTAAACTTCCATTTGTCCATATTTCGAGAAAGAGTATCTCTTGTTTTTCATTCCCATTCACATAAGAATGAATACTATGATTCGCATTTCGAACAGGCATGAATACAGCATCTATAGTATAACTTCCGTCTTGAATGTTGTTTAGTGTTTTTATACGATATCCCCGATTCCTCTCAATTTGTAATTCAATACACAAATTAATCGGTTCTGTTAGGTGAGCTATATGTTGTGTATCATCAACGATTTCCACCGAAGGTGGTAAAATGATGTCTTGAGCAGTTACATATCCAGGACCTTGAAAACAAATAGACGCATCCCGAGTTCCATACAGATTACTTCTCAATACAATTTCTTTCAAATTCATTAAAATTTCATGTATTGATTCTTGAATACCTACTATGGTGGAATATTCATGTGGTATTTTCTCAGATTTTGCACGTGTGATACATGTTCCCTCTATTTCTCCGAGCAAAATTCTTCGCATTGCAATGCCGATTGTATCAGCTTGGCCTTTCATAAGTGGAGACAGAATAAAGCGTCCATAATAAAGATGCTTACTGTCTACTCTTGATTCAACACACTTCCACTGTAGTGTCCGAGTAGATACTTTTACTTTTTCCCCAATCATAGTTATATATTTTTATCAAAAATTGTTTATTTCTCTTGAAATCTCTTTCTTTAATGTTTATTTTTAGTTTTACACACGTCTTTTTTTAGGGGACCTACATCCATTATGTGGCATAGGGGTTACATCCCGTATAAACCTTAAAAGTATACCACTTCTACGAATAGCTCTTAATGCTGCATCTCTTCCGAGACCGGGACCTTTTATCATGACTTCTGCTCGTTGCATGCCTTGATCTGCTACTGTTCGAAGAGCATTTGCTGCTGCGGTTTGAGCGGCAAATGGTGTCCCCCTTCGTGTACCCTTGAAGCCACACGAACCGGCAGAGGACCAACAAATCACCCGACCCCGTACATCTGTAACAGTCACAATGGTATTGTTGAAACTAGCTTGAACATAAATAACACCCTTTGGTATTTTACGAGGATGCTTACGCGAACCAATACGTCCATTTTTACGTGAACCAATTTTTGGTATAGGTTTTGCCATATTTTATTATTTTAAAAAATATAAGTCCGAAATATATGGATATATCCATTTCCTGTCAAAAACGGATTCTGTACTATTTTCTATCTTAATTTTATTCTATTTCTACTAAGATAGATTTGAAATATCTAGATTTGAAATATCAAGCAATAATATAATATTTGTTATAATACTTATAACATAGAATAGATTCTAATATAGAATCTATACTATATTTTTGTTTTGATTTAATATTTAAGTGAATTAACTATTAATATAATACGATTTTTTGAATTTCAATATTTATTGATTTGTGCATTCGGTACTTTCTTTAAAAAAGAAAGCCCTTTTTTGTTTTGTGAAAATATTATCCTTGTCTTTGTTTATGTCTTGGATTTGAACAAATTACTATAATTCGCCCTCGTCTGCGGATCAATCGACATTTTTCACAAATTTTACGAACAGAGGCTCCTATTTTCATATTTCTCATTCCTTAACTTAATGCCGAATCTATTTATTGGAAGAAAATAGGGTTTCCTTATTACACTTTTTACTTTCTCGGTCATCGTATTGTATCATCGTATACATAGAAAAGAATAGTACATCGAATTTTCTTGGAAACATAGACCAGAATCTTATTTCAATTCTATTTTTTCTATTAAGGGAACCTGGAATATACCCTGAGAAATTATTCAGTAATTAAATCTTCATGAATTTTTTTATTTCTATTCTAGTTAAATCCTCTTGACACATTCACTAATGTATTAGGATTAGAAGTAATATTAGAAATTTGTGTTTTCTCTCTCCATTGACAAGAATGGATAGAAGTTTTTTATATAATTCGTATATAAGAATATCCGAAAAATTACCATATATAACATAAAACTTCTCCGCCGATTCTTTCTAACCGAGCCTCTCGATCTGTCATTATACCTCTAGAAGTAGAAAGAATTACAATCCCCATACCTCCTAAAATTCTAGGAATTCGTTGATAGTTAGAATAGATTCGGAGACCTGGTGTACTGATCCTTTTTAAATTTAAAAACGTTTTAGATGATCCTTTCCTATTTCTTCTATATCGTAGAGTTAAAACTAAAAAGTATTTGTTGTTTTCCCGATGTTTTCTGACGTTTTCAACAAAACCCTCTCGTAAAAGTATTTTAACAATGTTTTCAATAATATTAGTAAGTGGTATTTGAACTGTTCTTTTTCTATTCATGTCAGCATTGCGTATCAAGGTTATTATATCAGCGATGGTATCCTTACCCATGATAAATGAAAATGATTGTTGTTCCTTACTTTCAATATAATCAACGTGCTCCCTTTTTTTGATTCAATAAAATATCTAATTATTGAATATGAGAATATAATAATACTCTATAATATAGAAAATCTTCTTATAATCTAATAGGATTAATGTACATATATATAGAATATTCTCAAACTAAAAAAAAATAGAATATTAGAAAATGAACTATTATACTAATTCAAAATTCTGAATTCTATAAAAAAAATAGAATTCAGAATTTTGAATATATAAATAATAAATATATATATTTCATTCCTTTTTTTTCTATCTATAATATTATATATATTATATTATTATTTTGATTTATTTTTTGAAATATTAATTAAATTAATTATTTAATTATTAAATGATATACCTAGATCATGATCTCGTATTATAATACCTCGGGTGCTAATGAAACTATTTTAGTAAAATTTAACTTTCTCAATTCTCGAGGTATTGCGCAAAAAATTCGAGTTCCTTTTGGATTTCCTTCTTTATCAATTACAACCGCAGCATTATCATCATACTTTATTATCATACCATTACTACGTTTAAGTTCTTTACAAGTACGTACAATTACAGCTCTGATCACTTCAGATCTTTCTAAAGGCGTATTTGGTACTGCTTTTTTGATTACAGCAACAACAATGTCACCAATATAAGCATACCGTCGATTACTAGCTCCTATGATTCGAATACACATCAATTCGCGAGCTCCACTATTATCGGCTACATTTAAATAGGTTTGAGGTTGAATCATATCATTTTTTTTTTATCTTTCAGTCAAAAAGTTGAAGTAAAAAAAATATTCTGTGTTCAAAAAAAAGAAACCCACAATTGCAATTTTTTTTTTTCATACTAAAGACCTCTTTCCTTCGAATGATTATTCTGAAAGAATGAATTGAGTTCGTATAGGCATTTTCGATGCTGCTATTGAAATAGCTTTTCGAGCTATAGTTTCTGAGACCCCACTCATTTCATAAAGTATTTTGCCGGGTTTAACGACAGCTACCCAATATTCGGGAGATCCCTTTCCCGAACCCATACGCGTTTCGGTAGGTCTTACTGTAACAGGTTTGTCTGGAAATATGCGTACCCATATTTGTCCACCCCGACGGACATTTCGTGACATTGCCCGGCGCCCTGCTTCTATTTGTCTAGATGTGATCCAAGCGGGTTCAAGTGCCTGAAGAGCATATTTTCCGAAGCAAATACGATTACCTCGATAGGCTCTTCCTTTCATTCTTCCTCGATGTTGTTTACGGAATCTGGTTCTTTTAGGGTTATAGTTGATGGTTTTTTCTCAATTCCATCTCTATTACAGAACCGTACATGAGATTTTCACCTCATACGGCTCCTCACGAATGAATCGATTCCAAAATATTTAACCGATAAAAAAATATACAATAACATACATCCATTAGAAATTTGTATATCTTGCTTTTATATATATTGTTTTGGTATAAGATTCTAACGAATCTGTATTTGTCTTTTTTTTATTATCATATCGGATTGGAAAAAATTTTGAAATAAAAAAAATTATCGCGGGCGGATATTTACTCTTTCATTATCAATTTCAGACGTAATGTAGGGTTAGTCCACAATTCCTCAAAAAACAATGAATGATTCTTAGTTTCTTCCGCCATCCCACCTAATGAATTTTTAAGATTTGTTTTTTTTTTAATAAAAAAAAATTATCTTAGGTATTCACAGGTTCCTTCGTTCCCATCGCTTTTCGATTTATGGTTAGGTCTAAATTCTACAATGGAGCCTCTATTAATAAGATTTTATTTGAATAAAATTTTATTATTTATTTTATTTTGTTGAATCAACCTTCTCAGTTTTATTGATTCGCGGCTCTGGATTCGTTTATTCTAGGAATATATTTCATCCATTATGGATTAATTTTTAATATGGATGCTTTATTACACTACCTTTTATGAGATGGACCCATAGACCTTTACATATTAGAATTCTATATCATTGATATCTTTTCTTTCTTTCTTTCACCTCTTCATTTATCTGTATATTCTTATTGCTTTACAACTCATAATCAGATTCTTTTTTATTTCCGTTTTCAGTTGCTATAATTTAATTATATAACCTCATATATCTTTATTTAGATTTTTTATTTGAACGGGTTCTTTATATCCAGATAATGCGAAGCGATGAGTAGGTTATTAGTTCTTTAGTTCTTTATTAAAAAATTCTACGAATTTTTGTTTTAATTGAACCATTCGAAAAAAACCAACGAGTCGCACACTAAGCATAGCAATTCCTTCACTATAAAATAATTATTAAAATTTTTTATTGAATCTTATAAAATTTGTCATTTATTCTTTTGGAATAAGAATATATTAAGAATTCCTCATTTTTTGTTTTATCCAAAGATGGAAGCTTAAAGATACCGAAAAGTTGATTATTCGTTGTTTAGAAATATCCAAACTTTGATCCCCAATACCCCATAAATAGTTCGAACTGGATAGGAACAATAATCAATTTTAGCTCGAATGGTTTGTAGAGGAACCCTACCTTCTCTGATCCATTCGACACGTGCAATTTCTTTTCCGTCGATACGTCCCGCAATTTGTACTTGAACTCCTTTTGTACCCGCCTGTTCAGCTAATTCTATAGCTTTTTTGATTGCTTTACGAAATGGAATTCTATTCTTTAATTGTCCGGCTATAAATTCTGCAAGAATATTAGGGTCTCTATAAGCATTTGGAATTCTTGTAATTGCAATGTTGAGTTTTCGGTTCACACAATTCAGTTTTTTTTGCACATTTATCTGTAATTCTTCGATTCTTCGAGGCTTACCCTCGATTAATAACTTGGGAACTGCCATATAGATTATGACTTGAATCAGATCGATTCTTTTTTTAATCTTTATACGTCCAATTCCCTCGACACCAGAGGATATTCTTATCGTTTTTTGTATATAATTCTTGATACAATCTCGTATTATTTTATCTTCTTTTAGATTCTCGGAATAATTTGTTGGTTGTGCAAACCAAATAGAATCATGACTTTGAGTTGTACCAAGTCTGAAACCAAGCGGATGTATTTTTTGTCCCATAATTCCTCACTACATATAAAATGATACGACTTATTTGTGTACTTTTTTATCTTTTTGTTATATATCTTTATCTTTATGACTCATTGACTTAGTTCGTTGAAATTTAGATTGTGACTAGCATTTGCTGCTGCAGAATAAACCAATTAAAAAAATGTTAACGACGAGATCTATTATCATTTTTCGCATATCCTAGGACGTTTCGAGTGGGTGAAAACTCTCCCAATTTATGGCCTACCATACGATCTGTTATATAAATAGGTAAATGCTCTTTTCCATTATGGATAGCAATGGTATGCCCAATCATTGTAGGTATAATGGTAGATGCTCTGGACCAAGTTATTATTATTTCTTTTTCTCCTTTTGTGTTAAGCTTATTAATTTTTCTTAATAAATGATTCGCTACAAAAGGATTTTTTTTTAGTGAACGTCCCATAGTTAATTATTCCTCTTATAATTTACAAAAAAGTGAATTTTTCCTCTTATATTAAAAAAAAAATAAAATCATATTATTTAATGTGATAGTAAATCACTCTTTTATTTTTTTTTTTTATTTTGTATTGTAAAGACGAAGAAACAAATTCGATTTTCTCTACTCTACTATTTATACTGTCTACTCTAACACTATTTACTACGGCGACGAAGAATCAAATTATCACTATATTTATTCCTTTTTCTACTTCTTCTTCCAAGTGCAGGATAGCCCCACGGAGTTACCGGTTTTTTTCTACCAATTGGAGCTCTCCCTTCACCACCCCCATGGGGATGGTCTACGGGGTTCATAACAACTCCTCTTACTACAGGGCGCCTACCTAGCCAACGTTTAGATCCAGCTTTGCCCAAACTTTTCTGGTTTACCCCAACATTGCCCACTTGTCCGACTGTTGCTGAGCATTTTTTAGATATCAAACGGACCTCTCCAGAAGGTAATTTTAATGTTGCCGATTTCCCCTCTTTTGCAATAAGTTTCGCTACAGCACCTGCTGCTCTAGCTAATTGTCCACCCTTTCCGGGTGTGATTTCTATATTATGTATGGCCGTGCCTAAGGGCATATCGGTTGAAGTAGATTCTTCTTTTTGATCAATCAAAATCCCTTCCCAAACTGTACAAGCTTCTTCCAAAGCATACAGCTTTCTGGATGTAGATAATGATATCTATACAGATGGATCTTCTAGAATCGTAGAATTCATATTCTTATATATATATGGCATAATGAAATACCGCATGAGTGGATATATTTATAATATAGGAATTAAAATCTGCATCTGCCGAATCACTCGTGTTATGATCTTCTACATCCTAGGTCTTCGCGTTCCTTCATCTGGCTTATGTTCTTCATGTAGCATTCAGACCGAATGACTCTATGAAATTACGTCGCTACTTCCACATAGTACGGGTAACGTAGGAGACATTTCTATTAATCCCTGGGGGAATCCTTAGAATTACCACAGCTTAGCTTTCAATTTGCCTCTGACCATCAAATGAAATGTGAATAACCCTTGTCTCCTCCCCTCTTTGAAACAAGTGTCGCTTCTTGTTCTGTCGGTGCTTGAAACAATTTTGTCTTCTCCATATTACTAGATATCTAGGGTCAATAATTTTATATGAGGAACTACTGAACTCAATCACTTGCTGCCGTTACTCTTCAGTTTTCTGTTGAAGTCTATCCTGTAGAGGTACTCTAATTGGATCAGTGATCGATTTCTAGGTTTCGCCGTAAACCTAATTGGTTACTTCCAATTACGTAAATCAATAGTTCAAACCGCACTCAAAGGTAGGGCATTTCCCATTTTTATAGGAACTTCTGTACCATAAACAATGGTATCTCCAATTCTAGCCCCTCTCGGGTGTAAAATATATCTTTTCTCACCATCCCCATAGTGTATGAGACAAATATATGCATTTCGATTAGGGTCGTATTCTATAGTTACAATTCTACCATATATGTCTTTGTCATTCCGTCGAAAATCTATTTTCCGGTATAGACGCTTATGACCTCCCCCTCGATGCCCTGCGGTAATGATTCCTCTGGCATTTCGTCCTTTACCACAACGACGCTTTCCATAAATCAAACGATTTCGTGAATTGGATTTCACTTTACTGTCTACGGCTCCATTGCGTGTGCTCGGGATAGAAGTTTTGTATAAATGTATCGCCATGCTATTTAGTGTTTTTTAATTTAAGTTCTTTTCTTTCTAAGAGGTGGAATAGAATAACCCGGTTGAAGCGTAATGATCATACGTTTGTAATGCATTGTATGTCCCTTAATAGATCGCACTCTTCTACCCTTTATCGGGAGTCTATGACTATTCATAGCTATTACCTTGACACCAAAGAAGAGTTCGACCCATTGCTTTATTTCTGTTCTAGTTGATCCCGATTCGACATTAAAAGTATATTGATTTTTCCCCAATAACCGAATACTTTTGTCTGTAAAAACTGCATATTTTATTCCATTCATAAATATATTTTCTTCCCTATGAGTTCTAGTCTCAATAAGACTACTAGTTTTTTTATTGTTCATATATATATATATATTTATCGAATATACCACACCAATTCGTTATGTATGGATGATGAGATTCCATTGATACAGATCCAATCATTCTTTTTTCTCTGATAGATGGTCTGGATTCAAATACTACTGAGAGGTCCAGTAGAGATCCGAAATTATTTCAATTAATTAAATTAATTATAATAAATATATATCTATTTATATATATAAATTATTTAAATTAATTATTTAAATAATAATCTAATTGAAGTTTAGTAATTAGTAATAATAATAATCTAATTGAAGTAAAGTTATAATCAATTTATTTAAATTATTTATTTAATTAAATAATTAATTAATAATAATAATCTAATTGAAGTAAAGTTATAATCAATTTATTTAAATTATTTAAATAATTAATTAATAATAATAATCTAATTGAAGTTTAATAATTAAAAAATAATAATCTAATTGAATTTTAGTAATTCTTCTTTTTGGAAAGAGGGTTTCATTGGGGTGCATCCAGTAGGAATTGAACCTACGACTTCGCCAATTATGAGTTGGGCGCTTTAACCATTCAGCCATGGATGCTTCGGGGGAATCCTCGTACCTGGTGAATAACCAAATTCCAATTGAAGTGAAATCTTTTAGATAAATCAATGCATTATAGGAGGTTTAAATACAAATGCATAAATTCAAATACTGGGTTTTCGAATTGAGAGAGATATTTAGAGAGATCCGGAATTCTCGCGATTTCTTATATTCATGGACTCAAATAAATTCAGCGGTATCTTTCATTCACATTTTTTTCTATCAAGAGAGTTTTATCAAACTCTTGGACTCCAGAATTTGGAGTATCCTACTTTCACGCAATTCACAGGGTTTAACAAGGAATCGGTATTTCACGATCAATTATGTAGTATTCTTTGTAGTAGCGATCCTTCTATATCGTATTAACAATCGAAAGATGATCGAAAGAAAAAATTTCTATTTGACAGGACTTCTTCCTATACCTATGAATTCCATTGGACCCAGCAATGATAATAGATTGGAAGACTCAAAAGATTCAACCAATATCAATAGGTTGATTGTCCCGCTCCTGTATCTTCCAAAAGGAAAAAATATATCTCAGAGATCTTTTTTCTCTGATAGATGGTCAGAACTTCATCTGGATTCAAATCCTACTGAAAGGTCCAGTAGAGATCAGAAATTATTAAAGAAAGAAGAAGATGTTTCTTTTCTTTTTTCCAGGCGATCGGAAAATAAAGAAATAGAAAATATAGTCAAAATAAGTATGTATTTACAAAAGACTGTCTCAATTCATCCTATTTCATCCGATCCAGGATGTAATATGGTTATGAAGGATGAACTTGACAGTTCCAATAACATTTCCTTATTGAACAAAAACCCACTTTTTGGTTTATTGCATCTATTCCAGTACCGGAACAGGGGGGAATACATGTTACACCATTATTTGGAATCAGAAGAGAGATTTCACGAACTAGCGGATCTATTGAATCTATCAATAACCGAGCCGTACTTGGTGTATCATAAGCGATTTTCTTTTTCTATTGATTCTTTCAAATTGGATCCAAAACGATTCTTAAATGAGGTATTCAGAAATGAATCAAAAAAGAAATCTTTATTGGTTCTACCTCCTCTTTTTTACGAAGAGAATGAATCTTTTTATCAAAGGATCATAAAAAAATGGGCCCGCACCTCTTGTGGGAATGATTTGGAAAATTCAAAACCAAAAATAGTGGTATTTACTAGTAAGAACATAATGGAGGCAGTCTATCAATATAGATTGATCCAAAATCTGATTCAAATACAATATAGTATCTATAGGTACATAAGAAATGTATGGAATCTATTCATTAAAACGAATAGATTCGATCGCAACTTCGAATATGGAATTCAAAGGTATCAGATAGAAAAAGATACTATGAATCATAGAACTATAATGAAATACACGATCAACCGACATTTATCAAATTGGAAAAAGAGTCAGAAGAAAAGGTTCGATCCTATTTGTTGGATTTCTCGAACCGAGGGGTCCATTAATAGGGATCCTAATGCATATAGATATAAATGGTCCAATGGAACCGAGAATTTCCAGGAAAATTTGGACCATTTCATTTCCGAGCAGAATAGCCGTTTTCAAGTAGTGTTTGATCGATTACGTATTAATAAATATTCAATGAATTGGTCTGAGGTTATCGACAAAAAAGATTTATCTAAGTCACTTTTTTTCTTTTTGTCCAAGTTTCTTCTCTTTTTGTCTAACTCACTTCCTTCTTTCTTTGTGAGTTTCGGGAGTATCCCCGTTCATAGGTCCCAGATCCACATCTATGAATTGAAAAGTCCGAATGATCCACTCTGTAATCAGTTGTTAGAATCAATAGGTCTTCAAATAGGTAATTTGAAAAAAAGTAAACCCTTCTTATTGGATGACTACCATACTTCCCAAAAATCGAAATTATTTATCAATGGAGGACCAATATCACCATTTTTTTTCAATAAGATACCAAATAGGATGACGGATTCCTATTTCTCAAAGATATCCCAAGGTCAAGACAATTGGTTGAATCCCGTGAAACCGTTTCATAGAAGTTCATTGATATCCTCTTTTTATAAAGCAAATCGACTGCGATTCTTGAATAATCCATATTATTTAGGCTTCCATTGGAACACAAGATTCTCTTTTTATGTGGAAAGGGCCTCTAGCAATAATTATGATTTTCTGTATGGCCAATTTCTCAATATCTTGTTCAGTCGAAACAAAATATTTTCTTTGTGCGGCGATAAAAAAAAACATGCTTTTTTGGAGAGAGATACTATTTCACCAATCGAATTACAGGTATCTAACATTTTAATACCTAAGGATTTTCCACAAAGTGGTCACGATAGAACTAGTTACTCGATCGCAGACATTTCTGGAACACCTCTAACAGAGGAAGAGAAAGTCCATTTTGAAAGAATTGATTGTCAACCTCTTTCAGATATGAATCTACCAGATTCAGAAGGGAAGCACTTGCATAAGTATCTAAATTTCAATTCCAACATGGGTTTGATTGAAACTCCATATTCTGAGAAATCTTTCCCAGCCCAAAAGAGGAAAAAACGTAGTCCTTATGGAAAAAAATCCCTTGAGAAAGGGGAGATGTATAGAACCTTTCAAAGAAATAGTGTTTTTTCAACTCTCTCCAAATTGAATAGATTCCAAAGATATATACCATGGTTACTTACCTCGACAGGGCACAAATATCTAAATTTAATATTTTTAGATACTTTTTCAGACCTAGTGACGATACTAAGTAGTAGTAAAGAATTTCAAAAATTTATATCCATTTTTCATGATATTATGCATGGATCAGATATATTATCGGGAATTATTCAGAAAAAATTAAAATTGTGTCTTTCACAATGGAATCTGATAAGTGAGATTTCTAGTAAGTCTTTCCATAATCTTCTGCGCGAAGAAATTTTTCATCGAAATAATGAGTCACCATCGACACATCTGAGATCGCTAAATATTCAGGAGTTCTTCTATTCAATCCTTTTCCTTCTTCTTGTTACTGGATATCTCATTTTTACACATCTTCTCTTTGTTTCTCGATTCTATGGTGAGTTACAGACAGAGTTCCAACAGGTCAAATCTTTTATTATTCCTTCCTACATGATTGAGTTGCGAAAACTTCTGGATAGGTATCCTACATCGGGACTTAATTCTTTCTGGTTAAAGAATCTCTTTCTAGTTGCTACAGAACAATTAGGAAAGTTTATAGAAGAAAGACGAGGTTCTGCTTCTGGCAGTGGTGGTGCCATTTATGAGGTCAAATCCATACGTTCTAAGAAGAAAGATTTTAATCTCATCGATCTCATAAGTATTATACCAAATCCCATCAATCAAATAGCTTTTTTGAGAAATACTAGACATCTAAGTCATACAAGTAAACTGCTATATTCCTTCATAAGAAAAAGAAAAAAGGTAAATAGTGATTGGATTGATGATAAAATAGAATCCTGGATCTCGAACAGTGATTTGATTGCTGATAAAGAAAGAGAATTCTTGGTTCAGTTCTCTACCTTAACGGCAGAAAAAGGGATTGATCAAATTCTATTGAGTCTGACTCATAGTGATCATTTAGCAAAGAATAACTCTGGTTATCAAATGATTGAACAACCGGGAACAATTTACTTACGAAATTTAATTGACATTCATAAAAAGGATCTAATGAATTATGAGTTCAATCCATCCTGCTTAGCAGAAAGACGGATATTCCTTGCTCATTATCAGACAATCACTTATTCACAAACCCCGTGTGGAGCTAGTAGTTTTGATTTACCATCCAATAGGAAACCCTTTTCGCTCCGCTTAGCCCTACCCCTAGGAGGGGGTATTTTAGTGATTGGTTCTATAGGAACTGGACGATCCTTTTTGGTCAAATACCTCGCGAAAAACTCTTATGTTCCTTTCATTACAGTATTTCTGAACAAGTTCCTGGATAACCATCCTAAGGGTTTTAATATTGATGAGAATGACAGTGAAGAGAAAATTTTTGATGAAAAAGAGGGTACCATTTACAGTCTTTTACCTAGTAACGAGAGTCAGGATAGTTACTATAGTTATGATAGTGATGATAGTGAGGATTTCGACCGTGACCTTGATAGGAAGCTCAAGTTTATAACTATGAAGGATGTGCTACCTAGGGATCTTATACCGGAAATAGACCGATTTTTGATCACCCTTCAATTCGAATTAGCAAAAGCAATGTCTCCTTGTATAATTTGGATTCCAAACATTCATGATCTGAATATGAATGAGTCCAATGACTTATCCCTCGGTCTATTAGTGAACTATCTTTCTAGGGATAGTAAAAGATGTTCCACTAGAAATATTCTTGTTATAGCTTCGACTCATATTCCCCAAAAAGTAGATCCCGCTCTAATCGCTCCGAATAAATTAAATACATGCATTAAGATACGAAGGCTTCTTATTCCACAACAACGAAAGCACTTTTTTACTCTTTCATATACAAGGGGATTTCACTTGGAAAAGAAAATGTTCCATACTAATGGATTTGGGTCCATAACGATGGGTTCCAATGTACGAGATCTTGTAGCACTTACCAATGAGGCCCTATCAATTAGTATTATACAAAAGAAATCGATAATAGACACTAATATAATTAGATCTGCTCTTCATAAACAAACTTGGGATTTGCGATCTAAGGTAAGATCGGTTCAGGATCATGGGATCCTTTTCTATCAGGTAGGAAGGGCTGTTTCACAAAATGTACTTCTAAGTAATTGCTGCATAGATCCTATATCTATTTATATGAAGAAGAAATCATGTAACGAGGGGGATTCTTATTTATACAAATGGTACTTCGAACTTGGAACAAGCATGAAGAAATTAACGATACTTCTTTATCTTTTAAGTTGTTCTGCCGGATCGGTCGCTCAAGACCTTTGGTCTCTACCGGAACCTAAGGAAAAAAATGGGATCACTTCTTATAGACTCGTTGAGAATGATTCTGATCTACTTCATGGCCTATTAGAAGTAGAAGGCGCTCTGGTGGGATCCTCGCGGACAGAAAAAGATTGCAGTCAGTTTGATAATGATCGAGTGAGATTGTTTCTTCGGCCCGAACCGAGGAATCCCTTAAATATGATTAAAAATGGATATAATTCTATCGTTGATCAGAGATTTCTCGATGAAAAATATGAATCGGAGTTTGAAGAAGGGGGAGGAGTCCTCAACGCGCAACAGATAGAGGAGGATTTATTCAATCACATAGTTTGGGCCCCTAGAATATGGCGCCCTTGGGGCTTTTTATTTGATTGTATCGAAAGATCCAATGAATTGGGATTTCCCTATTGGGAGAGGTCATTTCGAGACAAGCAGATCTTTTATGATGAAGAGGGTGAGCTTCAAGAGAACGATTCGGAGTTCTTGCAGGGTGAAACCATGCAGTACCAGAAACGAGATAGGTCTTCCAAAGAACAAGGCGTTTTTCGAATAAGCCAATTCATTTGGGAACCCGCGGATCCACTCTTTTTGCTATTCAAAGATGATACTTTTGTTTCTGTGTTTTCACATCGAGAATTCTTTACAGATGAAGAGATGTCAAGGCTACTTCTGACTTCCCAAACAGAAAAACAATATTGGAAATATATAAATCAAGCCTGGTTTATGACGAATACACAAGAAAAGCATTTTGAATTGTTGATTAATCGACAGAGATGGCTTAGAACCAATAGTTCATTTTCGAATGGATTTTTCCGTTCTAATACTCTATTGGAGAGTTATCAATATTTATCAAATCTTTTTCTATCTAAGGGAACGCTATTGGATGAAATGACAAAGACATTATTGAGAAAACAATGGCTTTTCCCGGACGAGATAGTTGTTGCTATCTCTTCCAATAACGAATCTTTGGTTTAACCGAATAACTAAATAAAAAAGATACTTTCTTTCTCTTCGTCTCAAATTGATATTAGGGAATCTTCTGAAAAATCCCCTAATATCAATCAATACTAAACATTCTTCTTGACTGAGACTAACTCTAATTGTCTTGTTCTGAAGTAAACAAAGAGATCTACGGGATGGTTTGTCCTATTAAGATTAAGATATTCAGGACCAATAAGTACTGAATTCTCTTTCTTTTAGGATGGGTCCTGAAAGGAAACGGAAGGTTGGCATGCCAACAGGCGTCTATTATGGAATTAACCCAACCTGAAAGTATAGGACCCACTTTTTGGAATGTGCGGGGCCAAAGTAATTGATTGAATAGGTAAGTCGCCAATCTCTAAAACAGACTATGTAATGTCCCTTATCCGTTGGTTTACGGGTGGGCATTTTACTAGAGGTTTCTATTGTAACCCTGTGTGATTCCTGTTCAAGCATATAATTGGGCGGGTGCAGGGCGGACTATTTCAAAATGGACTCTCCATTCATTAGATCCAGAAAATCATCAAAATTTCGTGACCCGC